TTCTTCTGAATTTCGAATAGTACTCAAGATCCTCTGTTTTCGATTATCTAATAAATCGCTTAATGAAAGTAGATTATCTTCCCATTTATTTCATAACTTCACTTCCATGATCTCTTCCCGAACCAAACATGAATCTTTCGATTCATTTGGCTCTCACACTCAATTACTTATACTTATGGAGCATTTCCCTATATTTTCATGTAATGAGCCTACCCTCTCTTTTTTGTTCGTATTCCAAGATATCGAAACTGATACAAGACCAGAATATTCGGAGGACTCTTCCGACCCGACAAAAAATCTGTCATTGTCAGCAAAATTGTTTTTTTTTTCAAAAAATTCTTCTTATTTTATACATAGGTCATCGATTCAACATTGGATAAAAAAAGGCGAGACACCGATTTTTCCAGTAAATGGTTCAAATCATTTTATCGATATGAGTGTTCTATATCGGAAAAATTGCCAACTATTCATTTTTGTGAAACCATCTCCGTACTAATGGAGTGGTAGAAAGAGTACCATGCTGTGCCTGGACTTCAAACGGTTTAGCTTTAACCATGTTAATGGTCCCACATTATTGGCTGATAGAGAATCAAAGTTGATTTAACAATAAGTTACGAAATGCTATGGTTCTTACATATGATTCCTGAATTTATTCGGAAGTAATTCGTCGAGATTGTGCACCTTTCTTTCCTATTTATAACTTTCCTATTCAAAAAAAGAAGTGCAGCCGGTTGGATCCAGCCTATTCTTGAAATACACAACTCGCACACACTCCCTTTCCAAAAAAGATCAATACACCAAGCACTACACTTAGATTTATTAGATTTGTTGCTAAAATATCGGTATTAAACCCGAAACTCCCAGCGGATGGCCAGTGACCCAAGGAAACGAAAGAATCGGTTACATTTTTCATATGCTTTCCTCTTATAGATAGGACTAACAAAATTGAACAGAGTTCTTTTTGTATCACTTCGCCCTCTTTTTTTGATTTCTTTTTATTAATTTCATATGAGAATTTCAATTTCATTTTAATAAACATTTTTTCTTTATTATTATATTACTTCAATTGAAATTCTCAATAATCTATTTATTAGCCCCAGGTCTCATGTCAATTGAGAAATACCTCGTTTGTTGCAACACTTCCTAAAAGTAAAAAAAAAGTTTCAATTAATTAAGAAAAGAACGGGAGGAAAGAAAGCGAGTGGGTCTGCTATGTTAATTCCTCATCCTCAAATCAATCCATCCCCGGGGTAGTGTCTCAACGAAGAAGTGATTGTAGGAGTGAGGTGAAGTTTTGATATAATTCGGCAAGCTCACGGCAAGAAAAAAAGAAAATAAGTATGTATTTTCACATTTATAGGATTAAATAAATATAGGATTAAACAAAAGGATTCGCAAATAAAAGCGCTAATGCCACGACCAGTCCGTAAATTGTTAAAGCTTCCATAAAAGCCAGACTAAGCAATAAAGTACCTCGTATTTTACCCTCTGCTTCTGGTTGTCTCGCGATACCTTCTACGGCTTGGCCCGCAGCAGTACCTTGACCAACTCCGGGTCCAATAGAAGCAAGCCCTACAGCCAATCCAGCAGCAATAACGGAAGCGGCAGAAATCAGTGGATTCATATTAAGTTCCTCACACAAAAAAAAAGAAATGGTTAATGATACAATCAACCAATGAATTATTACTTAAATTATTCCATCACTAAGATCTATCCGGAAAAAAATGACTCAGAACTCTGAATTGAAATGATAATATTACTGAATCATCAGAACTACTTCGATATCTCGTTTTTAGTTCCTATGCATGGAGTCTTTGTAAATCTATACGGTTCTAGTTCTTCCATTTCTTTGTTTCGAACCATTCTTTTAATTCTTCGTTCTTTCTTCTATATGCTTGACTTCATTTGTTTATTCATTCAATCCACAGTCACAGATAAAACGGAAGGGCTTACATTGGAGTCCATCTAAATTTAGTGGGATGGGAAATCATATATATGGATAGCCCATATATAACTAGTGAATATCTAATATGACATATACATGTATTTCTTTCATAATGGAAACCATCCGTATCTTCTATTGAGTCAGATTCTATAATCATTCTTCGAAACATATACAGGGCTTATAGCCCTTACGTATACCTAGCTCGACCTCCTTACCCTATTTTTTTTTATGGATCTTCTTTGTTTTTATTCTTTTCTTTATCATTATCGTTATCATTATATGCATGGATATAAGTGGATGGGTTCATCAGCCCAAATCATTAATATCATGATTTGATTGAATTGTCATTAATGACAATTTTGTTTTGGTCAATCATTGAATTGAATGAAATCAAATGAAATGGGAATGGTTCATATATATAGTTTTTTTGTTTAGGCGCACGTCGGAAACAGATAACATAACAATTCTTATTTAAATTATGAATCGTAATTGACTAAACAAATATAAATAAATGGAATCCCTATTGGAGAGGATGACATAAATGGGCCTAACGGA